TTAAGGGAAGAAACTTTTTTCAATAGTCTTTAATGGAATGGAATAAAAAAGGAAAAAAATAGGGAAAAGCCCGCTATCGGAATCGAACCGACGACCATCGCATTACAAATGCGATGCTCTAACCTCTGAGCTAAGCGGGCCCCGCATAATAAAAATAATAAAAATTTTCTATGCATAGGAATTCAATACACTTATAGTATTAGTGTATAGTGTACTGTCTATAGAAATATAGTAGAAAAATCGTAAAATCTAGAATTTTGGAAGAAAATAAATAGTGAATATTATAGAACATAATAATTCATATAGCGATATAGAACTTCTAGTTCTTTATCTCTAAATAGAAATTGGATTCTATTTGATTTGATAGTCAATCTTAAATATTTGTTTGTAGTATAGTCAAATTGGATTTTTTTATTCCTTTGGAAATTCTTTTTATTACACCTCTTTAGTTATATTATAATAATTCTACTCTTTTTTTCTATTTTTTTCGAAGAAGTTGAATTATTTACTTAGTTATAATTATAACTAATCGGACATTCCTCGGCTTTCGTTCGTAAAGGAGGCAGTTAAGAAAAAAAAAAAAAGAATCGATCCTTCAAGTATACCAACTTACATGGGAAAAGTTGCAGTAATAAAAACATATAGAAAGGGTATATGTCAATCTATATTGAATTGCCGATATACCAAGGATAAAATCCAATTTGATTGGAGCAAATACAGGTTTAGAAAGAAAATCTTTTTTAGAGATGGTAATCGATACCTAAACCTAAAAAATGCAAAGGTTCCTGCAGAAATGAAAAAAAAAAAAATGATCTCATTTTGAGATCCTAATCTCAAAACAAAAGGGAAGGGGATATGGCGAAATCGGTAGACGCTACGGACTTAATTGGATTGAGCCTTGGTATGGAAACCTACTAGGTGATAACTTTCAAATTCAGAGAAACCCCGGAATTAAAAAAAAATGGGCAATCCTGAGCCAAATCCTGTCTTCTCAAAATAAAGGTTAATAAAGCGAAAAGGGGATAGGTGCAGAGACTCGATGGAAGCTGTTCTAAAAGAAATGGAGTTGACTGCGTTGGTAGATGAATCTTTTCATCGAAACTTCAGAAAAGATGAAGGATAAACGGATCTATTGAATACTAAAATATCTAAAAAAAGGAATGACGGACCGAGTCTGCATCTGTATTTTTTTAGATGAAAAATAGAAGAATTGGTGGGAATTGATTCCACATTCAAGAAAGAATCGAATATTCATTCATCAAATCACCCCACTCCATAGTCTGATAGTTTTAGTCTTTTTTTAAAGAACTGATTAATTAATTGGACGAGAATAAAGATAGAGTCCCGTTCTACATGTCAATACCGACAGCAATGAAATTTATAGTAATAGGAAAATCCGTCGACTTTTAAAATCGTGAGGGTTCAAGTCCCTCTATCCCCAAAAGCCTATTTTCTATCTATCCTACCTCTTTTTTATTTTTTGCTGGCGGTTCCCAATTCCCTTTTCTCATTTTTTTTTCAACGTATGGGGGCGTAAATGACTTTCTCTTATCACATGTGATATAGAATACACATCTAAATTTAGAAAGGAATCCCTAATTGAATGATTCACAATCAATAGCATTACTCATACCGAAACTTACAACTTGCAAAGTCGTCTTTTTAAAGACCTAAGAAATTACATACAGGACTTGGGGAAAACTTTGTAATTCCCCCCCTGTACCTTTAATTGACATAGACCCCAGTCCTCTCCTAAAATGAGGATGGAATATTCCATTGGAAATGATCTGGATAGCTCAGTCGGTAGAGCAGAGGACTGAAAATCCTCGTGTCACCAGTTCAAATCTGGTTCCAGATACAGGGTTTCGTTGTATAAGACCGTTTTAGAAAGTAATTGATAGGAAGCAAGATCCATATTCATTTCGAATATGGATCATAATTCCTACATACTTTTTCTATATTTACGAGAAATACCCCATCTATTTGATATTTATAGATGGGTAGAGTTTCTTTCATTCAAAAAATGTTATTTCCTATTCAATCTCCCAATTCCTTCCGATATGACTTTATCGAACCGATCTAAGCAAATCTAAGAAAGAGGCCCAGTACGAAGTTCATGATGCAGAACTCGTTTGATGGTTCGGTTCCTATGAAAAAAAAAAACGGTAAGAATCCCAACGAATTCCTAATTCGATTGTTAGCCTATCTATAATCCATATATCGCCTAATACATAATACAAATGAGATCTCTTTATTATTAATCTAGAATAGAAAGTACAATCCTTAAATCTCTTTGGATAAGTGTAAATTCCTTTCTTATCATTCAATGAGCATCTTGTATTTCATAAAAATTAGGGGCAATATAATCTTTCCGCAAAGGCCATCCTATCCAACTTTCTGGCATTAATATACGTTTTAAGCGCGGATGATTATCATAAGAGATTCCCAACATATCATAAGATTCTCGTTCTTGAAAATCCGCGCTTTTCCAAACCCAGAA